CAGTTCCAAGAAATCATATCCTCTACCAAGACATTAACCGCTGAAGCAGAAAGCTTTTTGAAAGAAGGTATTCAAGAGCAATTGGAACGTTTTCTACTTCAGGAGAAATTATAAAAAAAAGAAATGGATCGTTCGTATTTTTGATTCTTTAGTCAATTTTATTCTTTAATTTTAATTCAATTTTTAAGAAATTCTATAAATAGAATTCTATAAGTTAAGTATATATAATAGAAAGAAGTATATAACTAATATCTGTTTAATATTCAATCGTAAAGCATTCAGAATTTCTTTCTTATTCTATTTCTTTCTTATCTTTTTTCGAATATTTCTTTCTTATCTTTTTTCGAAATAGAATAAAAATATATTATATATAATATATATAAATGGAAATAATAGAGAAATATCAATATATTTATATCTATATTGATATTGCGTCCAATAGGATTTGAACCTATACCAAAGGTTTAGAAGACCTATGTCCTATCCATTAGACAATGGACGCTTTTCGCTTTTTTTGACTTTCCAATTGTAAAAAAAAAAAAGAATGCGCTAAATCTTTTTAGCAATTGTGTATTGAATTCACTTCAATACACAATTGCTATTAGACAATTCTAATAGAGAAACTTGCCCCTTTTTACTTTTTATTAGAGAAAATTTTGAATTTAGAGCGGGTAGCGGGAATCGAACCCGCATCGTTAGCTTGGAAGGCTAAGGGTTTTAGTCGACGTCGATTGATCATTTTGATATTTTTAACGTCTCTAATTCAAAACCGAACATGAAACTTTGGTTTCATTCGGCTCCTTTATGATGGATGGAGAAATTCCCAAATAAAATAAGACGGGAACGAAATCAAAATTCGACCCATAACATCTATGTTAGCTTTTTTTTCGTCTGGGTGCTTTCACAGAAAATTTTGCTTTCTAGATGATCCTTCTAGAAGATAGATCAGGAGAACTCGAACAATCTTTCTAGTTACTTCGTTCTTTATTTCTATTTAACGGAATCCTTAGGAAAAGTATTTGGTTTCTACCGAGCTAAAACAATATAATAGGTCGATGTCTTTAGTAAACCAAAGTTCTCGTTTAATAGCTATTTTGCTTCAATTTTTTCTATACCAAACAATGAATAGAACTGAAGATTTAGTTACGATTAGAAAGAAACTTTTCTAGCTTTATCCATGGATCCTCTTGTTATACTTATTGAATTGTAAATAGTCATCCAATTCAAAAATTATGTTTCGGAATTTCATAATCCAAATTTACAACTGATTAGAGTCTTTGGATACAAATTACGAGAATCTATAATCTTCCTTGAATCTTTCATTGAAAGGGAAAGGACTAACTCCTTTTAAGAAATAAAGTTTTTGATCGGAAGATGAATCAAACCGAGAGACCCTTTAACTATTAAAGGGATTAAAGGAACGAATCACACTTTTACCACTAAACTATACCCGCTACAATGTAATTATTGCATATAAATTGACCTTTTGTCGAACAAAGTAATCGGGGGTGTAATAAAAAAAATCTGACAAAAAAATTAGAAAATTCTAGCGTTGACTTAATAAAATTAGTAAAAGCAGATTAGATTCCATTTTTTTTTTCAATTTCAGATCTTTTTTGTCTAAAAATCCATAGGATGAGTCTTTTTAACTTTAACAAAAAAAGGCCCGGCTGGGGACTGACCAGGCCAGGCTATTCAAATCAAAAAGATCTTTTACTTGTGTTTTGACGAGACAAAATAAAAAAAGGATTCTTTATTTCTATTATTGTGGTTTTATTGATTTCTCTTTCGAGTTCGCGCCTTTTCTTTATCTAATCTTTATCTAAATTTTTTATGTAAATAGAATTACTGAGAAAGTTCTATAAAAAAAGTTATATAATAGTAATTATATATATAATAGTAATATATATATATATAATATAATATAGAAAATGAAAAAATATATATAATATAAAGAATAATCTATACAAAAAAAGAAAGCTTTTTAAGAATAAAGTGGAGAAGGTTCTTTTTCAAGCCTTTTTTTTGTCTAATGGAACCTAATAAGTATCCCTTTTCGATTAGGAGAGATGGCTGAGTGGACTAAAGCGTTGGATTGCTAATCCATTGTACGAGTTAATCGTACCGAGGGTTCGAATCCCTCTCTTTCCCTTTCTCCTTTTGATGATGTGTAATAGATAAAATCCTAATAAAATGCGAGCATTTCCATTAATTAAATAAAGCAATAAAAAACCTTTCTTTTTTATTCTTCACGTCCCGGATTACGTCCTGGATCATTAGATAGGAATCCAAATATGAAGAGAGAAACAAAGAATATAACTACAGTGTATACAAAAAGTTTGAGAGTAAGCATTACACAATCTCCAAGATCTTACTAAAAAAAAAAAGAGAATAGATTCTCTATTTTTATACCAACTATCTAATTTTGATACCAATAAATAAAAAAAACAGGTTTCAGAAAGTCATTTGTAATAAGATAATAGTCGAGTCTTTCATATTCAAACAGATTTGCATCCCAACATCTAGATATTTTTTTTTGTGAACTCGAATCGAATTAGGTTCTTTCATTTAGAGAAAAGAGGATAAAATTTAGGAAATAGAATGATCCAGATTTAGTATGGCTACCAAAAAAATTCAATGTTTGAATTGAGAGTTCGTTCATACGTCAAGATTTTTTTGATCTTTTGAATTGTTGGAAGAATAAAAATCGTGAATTTTTTTAAGACAGTATTAAGAATTTCATCGAAAACTTACAGCGGCTTGCCAAACAAAGGCTAAGAGAAGAAAGAAAAGAGGTATTACGGGCATAACATCTACGATTGGATTCAAAAAGGCGTAGGCCTCCGGCAATTTGGCGACTAAAAAAGTGCTTGAAAAAAGGGCATAATTAAAAAAAATACAGATCAAATTCAATATATTAAGCATAACAAAAATTGGTGTTCTTGTGGATAATTGAATTTTGATTGAGTTATTAATATATTTTTTATATAAGTAAAAAAATAAAGAAAGATAGTCTAAAAAGACTTTGTTGAACTTACTCAATCAAAAATCCTTTCATTCTCTTATGAGAATGAAAGAAATAATATTTTCATACAATATCTTAATTGAATTCTATGTAATGATCAATAAAGTAAGTTTGATTTGCTATCTACACGTGTCAAAACTCTAGCACCAATGTAATCTATATTTAATTTGGGCTTAAATTGAATTGACGAACAACCAATAGCAATATTACTCTTTTAGTAGTCTTGAATAAAAATCGAAATGGGGCGTAGCCAAGCGGTAAGGCAACGGGTTTTGGTCCCGCTATTCGGAGGTTCGAATCCTTCCGTCCCAGAGTACAGTCATTACGGAATCAATCTTCTATTGCCTTTGTACACCATCTTTCTCTTTCTCTTTAAAAATCCAATGTTTTTTAAGAATAAAATATTGAAATGAAAAGAAGAATAAACTGATTTTTCATCATTTCAACCGAATTCAAAAAAATCTATTTGCTTTTTTAATTTGTGTGTGATGCGGGTAAGTAAGGTCGAACCATAGATTCTAAGAGTTTGAATAAAAAAAAATATATATTTATATATATAAATATATATTTCTATTCAAATTTAGATTTTACATATATACAATCTAATATGGGATTGATTTGAATTCGGACTGAACCTTACCTTTTACGCGTAAATTCACTATTCCATTCATAGAGAAAGAAAAAGGTATAGATTACGATATACTGACTGAACTATGACTATTCATGATTCCATAATTGAATCAATTACACAAACTAGAGGAATGTTATGGTAAAACTTCGTTTAAAACGATGTGGTAGAAAGCAACGTGCGACTTGAAGGACATGATCTGCTGTGGATTTTTTGATCCGCCACTTTTTATATAGGAATATAGGTGCTCTTGGCTCGACATTTTGTGTTCTATTTTACTAGAGTCCTACACTTTTTTGGAATATAAAAAAGAGTACAGGATGGAGCTCGAGGAGAATAGAAAGTTTTGATTCCTTTCGCAGGAGTAAGGATCTAGGGTTAGTGCGAATCAATAAGTTGGAACAACTTCGTAAATCTTTTTCTTTTGATATTGAAAAAAAAAAAGCCCTTTCAAGCAATTTTACAATGGAAAAGGAAATTTTCTTCAAATTGTAAAATTCTTTGAATCAAAAGTCTATCATGCGTGAATCAAGCGTTTGTATGATTCTTTGATAGAAAGAAAAGAAATCATAAACAAAATAAGGGGCTTGTTGCTGCCCTTTTTTAATAAAACGATTCAAGATCACCGAAGTCATGTCTAAACCCAAAGATTCAAAGTAAGGATAAAGAATCCTGAAACAAGGAAATCCAGTTTTCAATTGTTTGAACAACTAGATCAGAATGAAGAATCAAAATTGATTCTAAAAAATGAGACAAACAAAAAAAGGGTTAGAGACTACTCAATAAAAAAAGTACTTAAGGATTCTCTGTTGAGATATTTGAGAGTTATTTAACTTGAGTTACGAGAGTACGAATCTTACGAATGCTTTTTATGGAAAAAAATATTTAGGGTTTCAATACTGGCTAATTGATTTAATGTTTTTATTAATCTATTTAATATTTGAATTTTATACAGAGGGTTAACTTCTACTCATTGAATTTTTTTTCTCGAGCCGTACGAGGCCAAAACCTCTTATACGTTTCTAGGGGGGGGTATTATTCATATACATCTATCCCAATGAGCCGTTTATCGAATCGTTGCAATTGATGTTCGATCCCGAAGAGAAGGAAGAGATCTTCGCAAGGTGGGTTTTTATGATCCGATAACTAATCAAACTTATTTAAATCTTCCTGCTATTCTCGATTTTCTTAAAAAAGGCGCTCAACCAACAAGAACAGTTCATGATATTTCAAAGAAGGCAGGGATTTTTACGGAATTAAGTCTTAATAAAACGAAATTGAATTAATTAAATATAAAAAAGGGGATGTGAAAGACTCGTATATAGCTTGGTATCAAATTTTATCTAC